TTCCAATACGCTAGCTTTAATAACTCTCGTGCTTTACATTTCTTCTTAGCAGCTTGGCCCGTAGTAGGTATCTGGTTTACTGCTTTGGGCATTAGCACTATGGCATTCAACTTGAACGGATTCAACTTTAATCAATCCGTAGTTGATAGTCAAGGTCGTGTAATTAACACTTGGGCTGATATAATAAACCGTGCTAATCTTGGTATGGAAGTTATGCATGAGCGAAACGCTCACAATTTTCCTCTTGACTTAGCTTCGGTGGAATTGGATTCCATAGATGGTTAAAATTGATTGTGATGCTTTTTGAACGTTTTCGGTTTAATAGTACCAAACCTCTCCTTACTTAGAGGGGTTTGGTCCCTTTTCTTTGTTTGTTTAGCTTTGTTTGTATCTACGTTATATGATGATATGTAAGCGCGTACTGTTGTAATTGGGATATAGACCTCTCCAAGAAGGATTTGTAGACATTAGATATGTGCATTTTTTGTGCATCCAGCAGGAATTGAACCCGCGAGTTCGCCAATTATGAGTTGGGCGCTTTAACCATTCAGCCATGGATGCTAGAGAAAGATCCTCCGGAATAATCAATTCCTTCGATACTCAGGCCTGAAGGATAGCCGAGTACATTCTCTCAAATTTCAATCATGGCAAACTCAATAAACATTTTTCAGAAGTATGCAATGGACAAACTTGTTGAGAGGACCGATCTTGCAACACTTGGATTTCCTGGAAGAGGTTATAAACCCATCCACATTCTAATGATACATTCCATGTTGGTTGGTGGGGCGGACAACGAAACTCTTTCTTTTTTGGAAAAGAATGTCGATTAGAGAGATTTAATGGGGCGGACGTAGCCAAGTGGCTCAAGGCAGTGGATTGTGAATCCACCACGCGCGGGTTCAATCCCCGTCGTTCGCCCGGGCCAGAATATTTTGTTTGTTTGCTTTTTCAAACGAACAGATTTGTCGAATCCAATTCTGGTTGTGGTTGACGCAAGTTCGATGAAGCGCGAAGGGCACTTTTTATGTCTGGATATTGACATCTCATCAAAAAAAAGGATCGTTTCACCCTTTTCCAGAAAACCAAAAACAAGTAAAAAACCTTTCGAAAAAGTCCAATGGTTTATTATACGGAATTGATAGGAATCTATCTATATTTCACGTAATAAAATATAGAATTGTAAAAGAGGGCAAAAACCAATGAGGCAAAAAAAAAAAAGCAGGCTCGAGACCTCGGAAGAAAGTACTTTGGGAAAATGTCCAAGAGAGTCCGGAATCAAACAACTCGTATCACGTCTCTTTACCTGGCGGCTAAACTTTTTCAAAAAAAAAAAAGAATACATAGAAAGCTCGTTATTCGATCCACGCGCCTTGACCTGTTGGCTAAACTTTTTCAAACAAATACAAAGCGCTTCATTCGATCCATGGACCGAATCGATTTTGCTGAGATTTTTCACTCAAATTTTGTCCCATCGAGAACGTCTTATTAAGCTGTTTGACTTTCGAATTATCGGCGCGTTACTTTTACGGGATTTACGCAGTTGTAGTTCAAAAAAAAAAAAAGTCCAAATTGTAGTTTTACTTACATTACCAGTCTTTATCTATAACCTAAAAAAGAAAAATCTGATTGAAAGAAACAATTTCTATTCGATCAATCTATTTCCTACTATATATAGCTCCACGCATTTTCGAAATGAAACGTCGGGAGCCAATTTCACTAGAAATTTGTGGATTTTTTCGCACCTTTTTTTTTTTCAAAAATCTAGCCAATTGGAAAGATTTTCAAATCGATCCATAGACCATTCCGACCCTCTTAGTGCAAATTCAGGATATGACACGTGTCCGCAGAATTATCCAATCTCTTGGCCGAAAGAAGTATTGAAAGAAGACAAAAGGTATATAAAAGAGAATTCGTTTCCGAAAGAAACGAAAAGATTCATCGAGAATTGGACAAAATCAATTCGTTATTCTGTTTTTGACATATTGTCAATCGATGAATGTATGACTTTTCGTACCACTCCCGTGGAAAATTTCCAATGTTGGAAAAGACAACCAAATGTTTTTCAATTTTTTAGGGGATTAGAAAGAAAAAGGAGAGTGGATTTCTGTAAGATCAAAACGGATTTTCCAAATCTTTCCTCGAAATTGGCTATTTCATCAGATCCCGGATGTACTATGATTAGACACAATCAAAGGGATATAAACCAAATTCTTTGTAGTCGATTTCTAAACAGTTTGCCTTGGAATCTATTTTTGTCTTCATTCTGCAAAGAGCTCCTTTTCGGTTTTTGTCGATTGAAACCAATCGTTCTAAAAAGAACAGATCGATTCACTCTATCACTGACTAATCCTAGTCAGGTTTCTGCTAATACATCTGCCTTTGATATATATAAGTTTTTCTATGAATTTCAGCAGAAAAAATTATGGAATCAGATCTTCCACCACAGAAAAAAAAGGAAGAATCCATGGCTCAATATGACTGAAAAAGAGGATGATTCTTTCGATCGAATAATCAACCAAATCGTCTCGATTCTCCCATACGGGCCTTTGGAAAATACAATACGCAATCGCGTTTGGATATTTCGAACTAAAAATACAATGAACCGGCCTTCCTTAAATTGGAGAAAAGGTCAGAAAGAATGGTTGGATTGTTTGATTATTCGAATTTCTAAATATATCAATTGTAATTTGCATGTATACAAAAGCTCCGATCAATTCGAATACTTGCAAAACTATTCGAATCATCTTGTTTACTTCGATCCAAAGGAATTATCTATTGAAGAAATATTGATTCAGATTACTTCGATTCTGTTGTATGCTCCTGAAGAAACGGAATTGAAAAACCTCTGGAACAATATCGACATTTCCAGCGACATTTCTCCTTTTGTTGAGAAACTCATTTCGGATTTGAATATTTTCCTTTCTCAGTGCGGCCCTGAGACCGAAATAGTCTATCAGTGGTGGTTTAGAGAATTTCTTATTCGAATCGTTAAACCCAAAATCCAGTGGTTGGATAACAAGAAAAAAGTCTCGAAGATTGACGAAGGAACAATAGCACAATTTGTTTGGAATGAGATACCGAATTATACACAGATTATAGACTTTTTTGATAATGAAAACAACCGCATGGAATTGTCGGATAATACGGATTTTTCGACGATATACAACGATCGAGACAATTGGTTGAATTCTGTAAAACTCTCGAATCAAAGCTCATCGAGGGCTGCTTTTGACAAAGCGAATACACTCCAATTTTTCGATTATTTACATCATCCTCGGTCCAAGTCCAATTATAAGAACAGATTACCTTCTTATATAGAGGAAAGGATTCCTAGCAAAAAGAATCTTACATATGCACAATTATTTCGTTTTCTGCCCATCCACAACAATCTGTTTTCTTTGTCGCTTGGTGAAATAAGATCCGTTCACTCGGAGAAAGAGGCTATTTCACTCATAGAGTCACAAGTATCCAACATAAGTGGTGACAAAAAGTATGTATTAAAATATGACTATAACTTGTCCAAGTTATTAACTCGATGGAATCCATTTGTTCGTGACAAGAGAGATATCTCCTCGGTCGAAGAGATTTCTACAATGCCTTTAACAAGATTCCAGATAGTCAATTTGGAAAATTTCCATAGATCTTTTTTTGAAGAAAACAACCCCGAGCAGTATCTGAAAAATGTAAGTTCAACCTTGAATTTGATTCAAGCTCAATCTTATCAAGATGATTTACTTTCGGAAATTTGTCCGAATAAGAACCTGAAAATGCTTCATCGGATTCCAGACGTGTTTGACAAATTTAGTTCAACAGAGAGTGTTCATGTTCAAAACATAAAAGAAAACGAAGCAATAAATAAGCTTTGGAATTTATGGAAAGAGAAGCGACAAATTTTCTCATTTCATTCACCGCATTTTTTCCAAGAACTTGCTAAGAAACAAGAGATGTATAGGATCAACACTCATTTTTCCAAATGGATTTTGCTCCAAACATATATGCCGTGGTTTTTTACTTCTGTATGGTGGAAATACTTTGGGGATACACTTTTCGAAACTTTTCCGGATATATTGCTATATAGCTGCGACCGAGTTGTATATATTTGGCAAGATATTAGGTATAAATTGATTCTCTTGCGGGTACTTTCTCATGAATTATGGTTCATTCTACAATCGAAATTCCAATGGATTTGGCGAAGGATTCGACTTTCACTTCGATTTCGGGTCTTGCTTCTGAATGAGTTGGTTCCTTGGTTGGTGTCTTTCGGGGAATTTTTGTTCGATGAACTCCGCACGAAAAGGTCGATATGGAAACTTTTGCGATTAGCTAGGAGGGACGGGGATTTTTGGATCGTTATCTTGTGGTTCGTCCTTATGTTTTTCCTTTTTCCATATTTTTTCGTTGTTTTCTTACACTGGATTTCTTTGCTGATACAGTTCAATTTTCTCGAGTTCGGGCTACATTCGGATCCAGCTTTGTTACGACAATGGTGGGTGGAAATCAAAAGATACAGCGAGTACCCGAAGGATTTTGTGGAAATACCGGATTGGGCAGAACCTATCGATTTGGTAATACTGGACTTGGTCAAACCAATCCTCGAAAGAACTACTAGTACTGGTCCGCGTTTGGCTGCTATTGATACTTCTAATAGCTGTGAGTACCCGGAGGATTTTGTGGAAATACCGGATTGGGCAAAAAAAATCTTCGGTTCTACTAGTGATGATGATTCTGTTTTTGCTAAATCTCAAAATTATGATTTTTTTTATTTTACTAATTTGGCTAAGAAGGATGAACCGAGTTGGACGCAGTTGGATGCTCATAAATATGAAGAGGAGTTGACTTTTCGGTTCGCCTTTAGAATTCTAAAGAAAATTGTTTGCTTTTTGTCAAACCCCCGGGAATGGTATTGGTTGCTGAGGCTTAGAATGACTTATTTTGTTATACTAATAAGTCACAAGAAGAATCCGCGCGCATTCGATCGATCTGTGACAATGTCCGACTTCATAATCAAAAAGCGAAAATCTTCCCTGAATTTTCCGTCTTTCTTTTCATCAAGATCTTCATCAGAGGATGATAAGAATTCGAATTCTAATTCTAATAAAAAGAAAAATAATTATAATGAGAAGAAGAAAGATGAGAAGAAGAAAGAGACATTTGATCTACTTCTGCTTCTAAGAACAGAAAAAGAGCTCTCCCGAATTGAATCGAAATTGACCTACAGACATTTTGTCTCCGAAGGTTATCAAACCACCGAAGAGCCAGGGCTTATGTATTTACGATATTTAGTTGACATTTTTCAAAAAGATCTAGTGAATTACAGGTTCAATCCATTTCGTTTAGCAGAAAAATGGGTCTTCTTTGCTTTTTATCAGAGGATTGCCAAGTCTAATCAAAAAATAAATTCTAAAGCTAGAAAAACTCCTTTCTTCTTAGGGCCATCCCTTTCCAAAGGGATTTTATTGATAGGTCCTGAGGAAACTGATCGATCCTATTTGGTCCAAAGTCTAGCAGCAGACTCTTATGTTCCTTTGATAAAAATCAATCTGGAATGGTTCTTTGCTAGTTGTCAAACTTTCTCCCAAATCCATCGGACTTTGATAATGGCAGAAATCATGTCTCCTTGCGTAATATGGATCCCGAGCATTCATGAATTGGAACGGAATAATCGCACTTCTACCATAAAGAGGGAGATCTTCATGAAGAAGAAGGCGTTGCTTCATCGCTTATTGGACCATATGGATAGCTGTGATGAGAACATTTTTATTAGTAGAAGAAATATTGTTTTTATTGCTTCGACTCATATTCCTAGAAAAGTGGATCCAAATCTAATGACTCCAAATCGATTTGGTCAATTCATCAATATTCGAGTGCTTCTTATCCCCCAACGAGAAAAAGAATTTCCCATTCTTTTACGCAGGAAGGGTTTTGACTTGAAAAAAGAGTTGTTCTATCTCGATGATTTTGGATCTAGAACCGTAGGTTATACGGCACGAGACCTAGCAAGACTTGTCAATGAGGCCGTAGGGATTAGTTGTTTGCGAGCAAAATCCGTTATAGACACTAATACAATTCGATTGTCTCTTTATAGACAAACTTGGGGTTTGCAATCTATAGATCAGGGTATTGTATCCGTTCTAAAAAATCACGAAAGACTTCCTTATAAGGTAGGAAAGGCTATTCTACAAACTACGCTTAGAACGAAATCTTCTCCTGTATCTATGGCAAAGGATTTATGGAAGACAAATTTTGATTATTTGTCTAAATGGTATTTAGAACCTTCGATAGCCGAAACAACTATAAAGGAATTCACTATACTCCCCCATATTTTGGGTTGCTTGGCTGGATCAGCAGCTCGGGATTCTTGGTTGATGATATCGGAACCAAATCAAGAGAATTGGACTCCTCTCGATAGACTTGTTGAACATGATTTCCACCTAGCTTCTAGTCTTTTAGAAAGTCTTCTGGCGGAGTTTCCGTGGTTAGGAATATGCCGAGGTAAGTCTGATAATAAGAAAATCCCACTATTTCCTCCTCAGCGCAAAACGAGAAATCATCAGTATACGATGCGAACAGGGTTTTTGTCTCTAGTTACTGAAATATGTCTAAATGCTCAACTCCAAAAGAATGAAGAATTCGATGAATCGTTGGTTTCGTTTCCTCGGGTCTGGCGTCTTAGTTTTCTTCGCAGTAATCGATTTGATCCTATACAAACGCTCAACGAGTTGGGATTGTCAGAGCAGGTCAGATTGTTTCAAGAAAGGCGGATCCTCGTGAAAAAGGTTGAAAATCATCTTCGTATGTTCCAGCATAAGTCTGAGAGGTTCAACTTTCAAAAAAAGGGGGTGATGTCACAGTATAGGAAGTACTGGGAGGTTCTCAAAAAACTACGGTTGGATTTGGAAAATCTATCATTGCAAGAGTATTTGGGGCCGTTCAGAAGTCAACCTGGATATCCAATGCAATATAAATCAAAGCAATGTCGATCTTATAATAAACCTGTGCTATTTCGTGGAAGACGATTTGTTTGGGATTCCTTCCTAATCCACGAGGAGGATCCGGACTTTTTGTTTTCAGACCAAGAATTGTTTTCCAACGAAGAAACAGTGCAAAGGCTTTATACTAGTGGAGCCTATGCCCGTTTAATAAGAATAGACCAAACCAAAAAAGCACCACTTTTCCACTCAAAAAGGATTTTTCGTAGATTTACCGTGATAACCAACCAGAACTTTTCTTTTTCTTGTTCAGAAGAAGAAGAAAAAACAAAAAGAATAAAAAGAAAAAGAAAAAGGAATAAACGTGATGTTCTCGTTTTTCAACGGGAGGAACCCCATATCGAGGCTTTGCAACGCATTCAAGGAAAGGGTATGAAATCGCAATTTCTACATGTACACATGGACAGTCCTTTAGCTCTTTATCACCGCTGGGTGATTGAAAATCCGCGGGGCCAGAGTGACCGCTGGGACTTGGTAATTGATCGCCAAAGATCTCTTGAAACCAATTGTTCAGTATCGAATGAGCTTTTTCTTTATAATATTCTATCCGAGAGTTATCAATATTTATTAAATCTGTTCCTCTCTAACAGAATGTTATTGAATCAAATGACAAAAACATTGTTGAAAACTAAATGGCTTTTTGCGAATGAAATTAAACACTTATTTTATACAACAGGATTTCAGATCTCTTCTTTAGAAAGATTAGATAGATCCGGAACTTGAAGAGAGATTCCTCATTCTCTCGATCATGGAAGACAAAAACACATATCAAACGGTTGTTGTTTTCTACTCCAAGAACAAATTATTGGAAAAACGGAATAGATAGACGTTTTAGGTTGATTTTCTAAATGGAAATATGTCCTATATTCAATTCTAGATAGGGCATATTCCGTGTTGACCATAATGAGCTTTGGAATTCATTGTTCCAGTTCGGTAGACCTTGGAAGGAGTCAGATCGTATCGTATATAGAGAATCGTGGTAATACTTTCTTTCTTTCTTTCTTTTTGATAAAAAAAGGAAATTCTCCGCTTTTACTTGAGAGAATATCCGTATTTGTGCCCATTCCATACCATAATATAAGCAAAAATAATCAACGTTATGGTTGCCTTGAAGAGGACTCGAACCTCCACGCTCCTTAGCACGAGATTTTGAGTCTCGCGTGTCTACCATTTCACCATCAAGGCATCTCGAAAGGGAATCTGATTCCATTAAGCAGATATCTATCTTATGATCACTTATCTTGATATACGGATATATAATCCATGACAAAGAAAGATAGAGTATTCGAGTGTTGATATCGACCGGTTATCTAGGTCCAGGTTGAATCGTCCAAATCCTACATCCAGGGATATAAGCGGAATCCAAATTTCGGAATAGTTAGACTTTTGTGTATTTTTCAGGCCATTAGTTCTTAAAGCTCCATCTCTCTCCGGGTAGACCATAGAAGAGCCAAGAAAAAAAAGCGGAATCGGAGAACCCTTTTGTTGATCGGAGATCCGATTGGTCATCAGAGGAACTCCCATAGAAGAAAAGCGGATGAAATTCTTTCATCCGGAGGATCTCAGGGTAGTATAATTTTGTAAGACAGGAATGATCAATTTCGATTCGGTCGTTTTTTTTTCTAATCTAACTAAGACATAGATCCTAAGATCTATGTCTTAGTTAGATCGAAGTTCGATCCTTCTTTCTTATGGATTATGGATTAAAGGTAATCTGCAAAAGCTCTATTGGCCTCTGCCATTTTATGAATCTCTTCCTTTTTGCGTATGGCTTTGCCTTTCTCTTTAGTAGCATCTATCAATTCATAACTTAATTTGGACTCCATATTGGGCCCCAGACGCTTTCGAGATGCCTCTAATAACCAACGAATGGCAAGTATTTTTCCTTGGTTAGGTTTGATTTCAAAGGGAACTTGATAAGTCGATCCACTTTTACGTCTTGATTTTACTATTAGTCGGGGCGTTACTTCCTTTATTGCTTTTCGTAGAACCAATAGTGGATTTTTCTCTGTCTTTTGTTGAATCTGTTTCATGGCTCGATAAAGAATTCGATAAGCCAATGATTTTTTTCCGTGTTTAATAATACGGTTAAGCACCATGTTAACTAATCGATTCTGATAAATTGGATCGAATTTTTCCGCTCTTTTTGTTTTTTTTGCAGTATTTCGCCGTGACATGAGTTTGAAAAAGGATCTAAAATCTCTTTCATAAAGGCTAAAAATGAATCATTTTTTTTTCGGTTTTTTGACTCCATATTGTAGGGTGGATCCCTGGCATGAAAGATCTCCCTCCAAACCGTACATACGACTTTCGTCGAATACGGCTTTCCACACAATTCTATCTGCATAGATGAGGTCTATTCTTTATGCATATAAATGGTGCTTACTCACTCTTCATTGAGTATCCGTTTCCTTTCTTTCTTTTGCTATGACGGGAAATCTTGTATTTTCCATATCTATACGATCAAGTCCTTAGGTTTAGAGTGTAGAAAAAACTGTTTCAAATCATTGCTATTTGGCTCAAACCTGTTCTAAAAAGGTCAAGGTATTTTTCATTGTTTATTCAAAAAAGTTGGGGAAAACTTAGGAAATGATTTCACTATTGAACCTTAGACTTTTTTTTATGGTAGCCTGCTCTAGTCCCCTTACAAAACGTTTGTTATGAAGTTAGCCCTTCCCATGTTTCTAGCAAATCACATGACATCATAAAATGATACAAGTCTTAGATAAGAATATACAACGCACTAGAACGCCCTTGTTGACGATCTTTGACTGCGGCAGCATCTAGGGTTCCTCGAACAATGTGATATTTCACACCGGGTAAATCTTTTACCCTTCCTCCTCTTACTAATACTACAGAATGTTCTTGTAATTTATGGCCAATACCAGGTATATAAGCAGTGATTTCAATTCCGGAGGTTAATCGTACTCTGGCAACTTTACGTAAGGCGGAGTTCGGTTTTTTGGGGTTGATATTGGAAAAGTTGACAAGTTCTGTTTACTGTCACTCTACAAAACCGTACGTGAGATTTGC